CGGAAGATAGGAGGGAATAAAAATCCGAAAGTTCTTCTTTGTGGTGATAATGCCAAAATATCAAGTCGGCTCATTCGTCTTTATGTTGATTGTTACTACAGGCCTCTTGAATATTCTCTTTCCCTATTTTTTTATTGTGTGTAATGTGGCTTTTACTATATTTTTTTATCATTAATAGGAATTTCTCTTGTTAAGACCCTATAGAATCGATTGAAACCCCAGATTCATACTAGAACCACGATGATTCAATAAAACCCCAAAGCTAAGCCCAAAGATTCCTTGAGTAAGAACCACTGGATCATCGCTTATTCAATCAATAGGATAGGTATAATGACTAAAAATACAAAAAAAATTGTCTGTTGATTAAACAAAATAGGCATAAACAGGAGTTTGAAAGAAGAAAAATCTTTCGATTTATAACTTCTAAATTCTGTCTTTGAAAAGAAAATTTTTTTGAATCCGATCGAGAGGTCTGAATATTAAATATGAATCATAGTTCAAATATTTCTTGATTGATATATTTTATATATTCCGTGTTCCAGATACCAGTATGAATATCCGACGAGGTAGAACCATCTCCATCATGATAAGATGACAGACTCATTTTCTGTATTATCAATAGGATCAATTATAACAAGTCACACACTCATATTCCGGAAGTACAGACAGAAAAAAATTCCGCGATTGAACTACCAAAAGGGGGGTTAGAAATAGAATTCGGGACCCGAAAAATTCATTTTGTATTCTATTGAAAGACTAGAACTTCCTGTTCCTGGTTCTTTTGAATTTCATTTTCTTGTGGATTTAATTCATTGAAATTCCATCCAGTAAAACAGAAGAATTGTAAATTTCCAAAATAATACATAGGAATATTGCAAATAAAGCCATTGCAACTCCCATCAAAGGAGTAGTTCCCCATCCGGGAGCTACTTTACCATATTCCGAATTCAATGGTTTCAATAAAGCCCCCACGGTAGTAGGTTTTGGACGAGATCTAGAACTACCCTCAACGGTTTGTGTAGCCATAAATCTGATTGTATTCATTGAGATCTATTGACTTTGTATACCATTCCGGTTATAATAATATAAACGATTGATTGATCTGTATGTGATCTTGAAATTTTATAATAATGGAAATAGCAACCCTAGTCGCCATCTTTATATCTGGTTTACTTGTAAGCTTTACCGGGTACGCTTTATATACCGCTTTTGGGCAACCCTCTCAACAACTAAGAGATCCCTTCGAGGAACACGGAGACTAGTTGAAGTAATGAGCCTTCCAATACCAGAAGGCTCATTACTTCAATTGAGATAATGAAAAATCATTTCACCTTTTTAGTGGGAACTTTAGGAGGTTCCCGAAAAAAGATAGCGAAAAAAATTATCCCGAGAGTCGAGACTAATAGAAATGTATAAACCAATGCTTCCATAGATTCGATTGTGGTTTACAATTATAGCTTCCATACCTGCTTACTTGGGATTATTTTCCCGATAATGATAAAAAGAGTAAAAAAAAGGAGGGGCGGTGATTCAAATTAAGATTTTTCTAGTATCCTATAAAAAAATAGAGGCAAAAAAAAGAAAGCAATGTTGTATTAGACTCCCTGTCTTCTTGTAGTTGGATCTCCAAGTTTTTGGAATGCTCCAAATTCTACTTGAGCATCCAAGTCTGGGTCAATACCAGCAAAAACATCTCTGAACAGGGTTCTAGCCCCATGCCAAATGTGTCCGAAGAAGAAGAGTAGGGCAAAGGAGGTATGTCCAAAAGTAAACCAACCCCTTGGACTACTACGAAAAACGCCATCAGATTTCAACGTAGCACGATCTAATTCGAAAATTTCACCCAATTGAGCACGTCTAGCATATTTTTTCACAGTAGGTGGATCGCTATAACTGACTCCGTTGAGTTCGCCGCCATAAAACTCAACAGTTACGCCTACTTGTTCAACGCTATACTTAGATTCCGCTCTTCTAAAAGGAACGTCAGCTCTAACAATTCCGTCCCCATCTATTAAAACGACTGGAAATGTTTCAAAAAAGGTAGGCATACGACGTACAAAGAGTTCACGCCCTTCTTTATCTCTAAAAATAGGGTGTCCTAACCACCCAACAGCTATTCCATCGCCGTTGTCCATTGAGCCCGCTCTAAATAATCCTCCTTTTGCCGGATTATTGCCAATGTAATCATAAAAAGCCAATTTCTCAGGAATTTTCGACCAAGCTTCTGATAAACTTTGATTTTCGGCTAGCCCAGCACTTACTCTTCGATATATTTCTTGCTGAAAGTATCCCTGATCCCATTGATAACGAGTGGGACCAAATAATTCAATCGGAGTAGTTGCTGAACCATACCACATCGTTCCAGCAACAACAAAAGCTGCAAAAAAGACGGCGGCGATACTACTAGAAAGAACGGTTTCAATATTGCCCATACGTAATCCTTTGTATAGACGTTGAGGCGGACGGACACTAAGGTGGAATAGACCTGCCAATATGCCCA